ATGGCAGTTCCAAAAAAACGTACTTCTATGTCAAAAAAACGTATTCGTAGAAATATTTGGAAGAAAAAAGGATATTTAGTTGCAGTAAAAACTTTTTCTTTAGCGAAATCGGTTTCCACCGGGCATTCAAAAAGTTTTTTGTGCGACAAACAAATAATAAAGTCTTAGAATAATCTCAATTGATATAGCCTAAAGAACCTCAAATTTTGTAAGATGAATGTTAACTAATGTATTTTTCTGTATTGAATTTCTCAATATTACTTAGAACTCACTGCTGTGATATATAGAATAAGAGTTTTTTGTATATTGGGTTCTAAGTATTATTTTTTTCCCTATCGCAATTGTACTTTTCTATTGTGAAAAGTACAATTGTGATAGAGATTGAAACTCTTTTGTTATATGCCTATCCCAAAACTTAATTGGTTTTGTAAATGGTATTCTAAATTATAAATTATATGCGCAATAAAGAATATTAATACTTTAATTTTAATATACTAAGGTATCGAAATCATTAGAAAAATAACAAATTATTTGTATTTAATGATGAAATTGTGATAGATATGAAATCCTAGTTATTTGATTTTTTTCATTGAAAAAAATCAAATAAATCTTTTTCATTTGAATCCATGAAATCGGATAAATGAAAAACAAATCATAAAAAAATAGAGAAAAAAAGACAATTCTTAGTTTTATACCTCAACCGAGAAAAAACTATGGAGTTCCAACTGTTTGGAGAAAACTTAGTTTCTAGTACATGAAAGTTGATTGTTAAAAAACCCACGACGATACTACCTAGGTAGGTATTTTATTGAGGATTCAAATATTTAAACCACAAACCAGTCTTTATTCATTGATTCTAATTAATGTTTCCTAAACTATATTGAATCCTTGAATCTCGACGATTCAACATGAATTGACTATTATTATTTCAAGTAAGCCGCCGTGGTGAAATCGGTAGACACGCTGCTCTTAGGAAGCAGTGCTAAAGCATCTCGGTTCGAGTCCGAGTGGCGGCATCTTCTAAAAGAGATACAATAGATCCTAAAATGTATTCAATTCGCGATTTCCAATTCTGTAATGGGACCCCTTTTATGATATTTGCGACTTTAGAACATATATTAACTCATATCTCTTTTTCGATCATTTCAATTGTGATTATGATTCATTTGATGACCTTATTAGTCCACAAAATTGTAGGATTACGTGATTCATCAGAAAAAGGGATGATAGCTACCTTTTTCTCTATAACAGGATTATTAGTTTCTCGTTGGATTTCTTCGGGACATTTTCCATTAAGTAATTTATACGAGTCATTAATCTTCCTTTCGTGTAGTTTCTTCATTATTCATATGATTCCCAAGATACGTAACCTTAAAAACGATTTAAGCACAATAATTGCACCAAGTACCATTTTTACTCAAGGCTTTGCCATGTCGGGTCTTTCAACTGAAATGCATCAATCCGCAATATTAGTACCTGCTCTACAATCTCAGTGGTTAATGATGCACGTAAGTATGATGTTATTGAGCTATGCAGCTCTTTTATGCGGATCATTATTATCAGTCGCTCTTCTAGTCATTACATTTCGAAAAAACATCAAAATTTTTTGTAAAAGCAATAATTTATTAATTAAGTCATTTTTCTTTGGTGAGATTGAATATTTGAATGAAAAAAGAAGTGTTTTTAAAAACACTTCTTTTCCTTCATTTCGAAATTATTACAAATATCAATTAACTGAGCGTTTGGATTATTGGAGTTATCGTGTCATTAGTCTAGGGTTTACCTTTTTAACCATAGGTATTCTTTGTGGAGCAGTATGGGCTAATGAGGCATGGGGGTCCTATTGGAATTGGGACCCCAAGGAAACTTGGGCATTTATTACTTGGACCATATTCGCGATTTATTTACATACTAGAACAAATATAAATTGGAAAGGTACGAATTCGGCACTTGTAGCTTCTATAGGATTTATTATAATTTGGATATGTTATTTTGGGATCAATCTATTAGGAATAGGTCTACATAGTTATGGTTCATTCACATAAACATCTAATTGAATAAACTACATGAAGAATACATAAGATAAAAACATCATCCCATATATAACGAAAGTTTGTTTTTATGAGTTTTTGAGAACCATTTAAATTTGAATGATTCCTTGATTCAAACGGTTCTCAAAAACTCGAGATGTATCTAATTACAATTCTTATTCATTTTATTTCTTTTTTCATTATACAGTACAGCAAACGATTTTCAAAATATTAAATTCAAAGAATTATAAGACTTTCCTTCCGTTTCATTAATGAAACACTATCTATGATAATAATTGGATAAGATAGCGTGTACCTTGTCAACTGATAACGAGAGAACAAAATCGGGATAAATACCAATACTTATTACGGGTAGAAAGATACAGATTGAAAGAAATAGTTCTCGTAGTCCAGAATCCCAAAAATTAGAGTTTGGAATATTAAATAACTTGTATCCATAAAACATCTGACGTAACATAGATAATAAATAAATAGGAGTTAATATCATTCCAATTGCCATTACAAAAGTAATTAGCATTTTTGACATTAAAAGATATTTTGTACTAGTAATTAGTCCAAAAAATACTACAAATTCCGCAACAAAACCACTCATTCCTGGCAATGCAAGAGAAGCCATTGAGAAGCTACTGAACATGGTAAATGTTTTTGGCATTGGGATAGATATCCCTCCCATTTCTTCGAGATAAACAAGACGTGTTCTATCACAACTCGTTCCCGCCAAGAAAAAAAGTGCAGCACCAATAAATCCATGAGAGAGCATTTGTAAAATAGCTCCATTGAGTCCCATGTCGGTTATAGAACCAATTCCTATAATTGTGAAACCCATGTGAGATACAGAGGAATAGGCTATTCTCTTTTTTAAATTACGTTGACCAAGAGAAGTTGAAGCTGCATAGATTATTTGCATTGTTCCTATTATCACCAACCAAGGAGAAAATATAGAATGAGCGTGGGGTAGTAATTCCATATTGATCCGAATCAATCCATATGCGCCCATTTTTAATAGGATTCCAGCTAAAAGCATACATGTACTGTAATGTGCTTCTCCATGGGTATCAGGTAACCATGTATGTAGGGGTATAATCGGCAATTTGACAGCATAAGCAATAAGGAAGCCAAAATAGAATATTATTTCCAATGCCACAGGATATGATTGATTAATTAATCTTTCAAAATCTAATGTTGGTTCATTGGAACCATATAAACCCATACCTAGAACTCCTATTAAGAAAAAAATGGAACCCCCTGCAGTGTACAAAATAAACTTTGTAGCCGAGTAGAGACGTTTCTTTCCCCCCCACATGGATAAAAGTAAGTAAACAGGAATTAATTCTAACTCCCACATGATGAAAAAAAGTAAAAAGTCTCGAGAGGAAAATAATCCTATTTGACCGCTGTACATTGCTAGCATCAGGAAATAGAACAACCGCGAATTTCGAGTAATTGGCCAAGCTGCTAAAGTTGCTAAAGTAGTGATAAATCCTGTCAGTAAAATGGGTCCTATGGAAAGTCCATCGATTCCTAGTCTCCAGTGGAAATCAAAAACATCTATCCATTTAGAATCTTCCTTCAATTGCATTAATGGATCATCCAATTGGAAATGATAACAGAATGCATAAGTCGTTAGAAGGAGTTCTAATAAGCATATACATATAGTATACCACCTAAACATCTTATTCCCTCTATGAGGGAAAAAGAAAATTGAGGAACCCGCGAATATCGGTAAAACAACAAGTATTGTTAACCAAGGAAAATAACTCGTGATAAAGACTAGATACATTTTGACCAGAAAAGCCCGTCCTCAAAATAATATATTTTGTCGAGCACGGGCTTTTGTCGGTAAAGAGGAATCACAAACGATTCAAGTGGAGTTTTTTGTAACGTATCAATAAGATAGAGCCATGCTGCGAGTTGTTTCAGGCCCTAAATAAACACGGACACTTAAAAAATCTGTTGGGCAGGCAGATTCACATCTCTTACAACCTACACAGTCCTCGGTTCTTGGCGCGGAAGCTATTTGCTTGGCTTTACATCCGTCCCAAGGTATCATTTCCAATACATCTGTGGGGCAAGCTCGTACACATTGAGTACACCCTATACATGTATCATAAATTTTTACTGAATGTGACATTGGATCTATAAAGTACAGTTTTGAACATAAAAGATTTTCGATCTGGTCAAATCAAATTAGTAGTAAATGAATCATATATTATATATTGTAATATTGTAGACACCAGACGAAACAGTGGTTTATTAAAAATAATCAATATATTTCTTAAATCAATCTGTTTATGAGAAAAGGTCAAGACACTTTGATTTTCGTTTCAACAATTATGATGATACGAGTTGCACATGCGAATTAAAATTAATTGGCCAACAAATCGGTCATCATTATTTCAATATAAATATAAAAATGCAATTCAATAAAATGGAATTGCATTCAAATTCAATAAAAAATAGTATTTCAATTCTATTAAATATTTTTATGTGTCTTTATTTAAATTATCTATGATGATTATCACTAATTATTCAACAAATTCGATTGATTAATACGAGTTGATTTTCTGTTACGATGGATCGACGAAACAATAGCAAGTCCAATAGCTGCTTCAGCAGCTGCAATGGCTATAACAAAGATTGAGAAAATGTCTCCTTTTAATTGGCGACTATCAAATATATCAGAAAATGTTACAAGATTGATATTAACCGAATTTAGTATAAGCTCAAGACACATAAGCGCTCTAACCATGTTTCGACTTGTGATCAATCCATAGATACCGATAGAAAATAAATAAACACTCAAAAAAAGGACATGCTCAAACATCATTGACTAACTCCTTATCAATCTCGATTCATTTCAATATGAACAACAATTCAACCGATTCAATTGATTAGAATAGAACAATTACACAACAAAAGAAGATATTGACGGTAGATAGATTTAACTAAAAATTTCTATTTATTTATTTAGAATTTAGTTAGAATTCTAAGAATTGGGAATCATTATTAAGTTAAGTATTTTTATTGCTTATTGTCGAGCCATAGTAATTGCACCTATCAAGGAAACTAAAAGAATTATTGAAATGAGTTCAAATGGAAGATAAAAATCTGTTGATAAATGAATCCCAATTTGTTGAACGTTATTTATTAGGTCCTGTTCCATAATCTGGTTTGACCTTGCAGTCCAAATAATTCCATACCATGACGTATCTGGGATAGTAGTAATTAGTGAAAAAAGAATAGTTGTACAAACCATCAAAGTGACCCCATCTCCAATGGTCCAAAAATAGGAATTATTGGAATATTCTGAACCATTCATGAACATTACAGCAAATATGATCAAGATATTTATGGCTCCCACATAAATAAGGAGCTGTGCGGCAGCTACAAAATAGGAGTTCGATGAAATATAGAATAAGGATATACAAACAAGAACCAATCCCAATGAAAAGGCAGAATAAATTGGATTGGTAAATAATACTACCCCCAGACCCCCTAATACAAGAATTGACCCCAGAAATACAACAAGAATATCATGTATTGGTCCAGGTAAATCCATTATGTATAAAATACAAAATAAATAACTTTAACTATTTCATGACCTTACTTTAACTTTACTAAATAAATGGTCCAGGAAAGGAAAAGGGGTTACCCTATTTTTGTTTTCTTGTATATAATATTGTATATGATACATTTATAATTGAATTGAATTTGAATATGGATTAATGTAGATATAGATAAAATTATCGGGCCAACCTTACTTTATTTATATTTATCCGAAAGAAAAAAAAAAAAGAAAAAAGTAGTTGAAATTTGCTATTTCGAAATCATCACTAAAAATATATTTTTAGTTTAAATCAAAGAGTGATTCTCAACAATCATTAGTTTTTATTTGTAGTTACTGACTACCCAAAATAAAAAGCTTGGATCCTTTATATCAAAACAAAATCTTAGTAATCGGTAATTGTTCTTGAATCAAAGGGTTTATCTTTGTCTATTTTTATTTGAGTCGAATTCATAACTGTTTGAATTGTATAATCTCCTATTATTGAGATTGGTAATCGACCCAAAGCAATTTGATTATAATTCAATTCGTGACGATCATAAGTAGAAAGTTCATATTCTTCAGTCATTGATAAACAATTTGTTGGACAATACTCGACACAGTTACCACAAAATATACAAACCCCGAAATCTATACTATAATTAAGTAATTGTTTCTTTTTAATATCTCTTTCAAATCTCCAATCAACAACGGGTAGATCTATCGGGCATACACGAACACATACTTCACAAGCAATACATTTATCAAATTCAAAGTGGATTCTACCCCGGAAACGCTCTGATGTGATCGATTTTTCATAAGGATATTGAATAGTTACAGGTAAACGATTTGTGTGGGATAAGGTAATTATGAAACTTTGACCAATGTACCTTGCAGCTCGTATTGTTTGTTGACCATAATTGATGGACCCAATTACCATAGGGAACATATTGTAGATATACATGAAAAATTTGACGTTTCTTTCTCTTGTTTGATAGAGATTATGAATCTAAAATAGTGTTATCGTATTCTCTTATTTATAATGAAAGAAGTTGGGAAGAAGTTGTTAATAACAGATTACCTAGAGAAATAGGTAAAAGAAATTTCCATCCAAGATTTAATAACTGGTCCATTCTCATTCTAGGTAAAGTCCATCTTGTTGTGATAGAAATGAAGAGAAACAAATAAGCTTTAGTTAATGTAATAAGGATACCCATTGTCATTCCAAAAATGCTGGCGATTTTTTTTATTCCGAAAAGCTCAGAAATGGATATATACGTAATAGGTAAATTCCACCCACCTAAGTAAAGAACTGTTACAAATAATGAAGAAACTAATAAATTTAGGTAAGAAGCAAGATAAAATAAACCGTATTTGATACCCGAATACTCGGTTTGATAACCTGCTACTAATTCCTCCTCCGCTTCTGGTAAATCAAAGGGCAATCTCTCACATTCGGCTAGAGAAGAAATTAGAAAAACAATAAATCCTATAGGCTGCCGCCACAGATTCCACCCCCAAAAACCATATTTTGACTGTGCTTCAACTATATCAACTGAACTTGAACTGTTAGATAATCATAGTCGATAATAACATCACTGTTCCCATCGCTATTTCAAAACCGTACGTGAGACCTCAGCTTCATACGGCTCCTCGATGGCCACAAAAAAAATGTAAGGATGGGTTCGGTATTATCACCATCTTTGGATGGATAGAATAAAGATACATCGGAAAGTCCCAAATTAGACCAATGGAATTCTGTCTGCTAGAATAAGAAAAAAAGTGCTTCCGAATTGATCTCATCCTTTACAATAAAAATTTATCTTTGTTCGGTAATAACTTAATATTTCAATAAAATACTCCTTATATCAATCAATACAAAATAAAAAGAATTAGTCATTAGTTCATGAATCGTGATAAGAATTCAATATGTATGAATATGGATAGAGAAAAGAATAAATAAGGATCCCCCTTTTTTATTATTCATTCAATTACTACATTCCATTTCTTTTTTCCTGTTCTTCTGTCTCAGAGGAGGATACTCAAAAATAAAATAAAGAATTAATTCGTTCTTGATAGTCATTTCTTTAACCAGTGAATAGGAGCATACTCTAGATCGGAATCGTAGGGAAGTACTACTTGATCATTTCTACCAATTTCAAGTCCTTATTATGATTCGTTTTATGAAGAAATACCTCTTTTTTGATACCCTACATTATCTCCATTACTAATCCTTTGTGTACCTTGGTGTTCCTAACCGTCCACTGACTTTTGATTGATCCCCGGTATAGTAATACATATGAGACAGTAGTAGAAACTCCATACAGTTGATCTTTTGTTTGCGCCCGCTTCAAGATATGATGACTAATCAAAAAATCTTAATCTTGGGGTAAGCAGTTTACACTGCTTATTTTTACTTCAACTTTATTCTTGTACATAGGGAATGAGATTGTTTCTTCTTACTACAAATTTTGAAGCTGTTTAGTTTCACTCATATAACTATCTGGTTTAACTCATCAACCCGAATGCTGAATAAAAAAAATTAAAACATCTATTCAATACATTGAACCTCTTTCTTTTTTCTTTTATTTCTAGAAGAGAGGTTCAAAGTTCATATTCCAACGAATCACACGTAGAGATATTGATAACACACATAGAGTTAATGGTATTTCATAACTAATAGATTGAGCAGCAGCTCGTAGACCACCTAAAAAGGAATATTTATTATTCGATCCATATCCTGACATAAGAAGCCCAATAGGAGCAATACTAGAAATGGCGATCCATAAAAAAACACCTATACTGAGATCGGCTAAAACAAGACGATACCCAAAAGGAATTACTAAATAACTTAGTAGAATTGATATAACCGCTATAGACGGTCCCACACTAAACAAACGAATATCTCCTCGAGATGGGAGGAGGTCCTCTTTAAAAAGTAGTTTAGTCCCATCCGCTATAGCTTGAAGAATTCCCAACGGGCCAGCATATTCAGGCCCAATACGTTGTTGTATCGCTGCAGATATTTCTCTTTCTAACCACACAATTACTAGTACCCCCATTGTTATTCCCAATATAAGGGTCAAAATGGGTACAATCCATATTAGTCCATACACTTCTTTTAAAAATTCCGATGTATAAAAAGAATTGATAGTTTGTACTTCTGTCGTATCAATTATCATTTCAACGATCAACTTCTCCCATAATGATATCTATACTACCCAATATCGTCATGATATCAGCCAATTTCATTCTTTTAACTAGCTGAGGAAGAATTTGCAAATTGATAAAACCAGGTGGACGAATTTTCCATCTCCAGGGGAAAACACTATTATCTCCTATCAAATAAATTCCCAATTCTCCTTTTGGGGCTTCCACTCTCACATAAAGTTCTTGTTTCGACAATTCTAAATTGGGTGAAGGTTTTTTACTAAGAAATCTATATTCAAAATCATTCCATTCGGAATTCTTTGCTCTATCAAAGCGTCGTACTTCTAAATTTTCATAAGGTCCTCCAGGAATTCCTTCTAGAGCTTGTTGAATAATTTTTATGGATTCCTTCATTTCACCGATTCGTACTAAATAACGAGCTAATGAATCTCCTTCTTTTTGCCATTGGACTTCCCAATCGAATTCATTGTAACACTCATAATGATCAACTTTACGAAGATCCCATTGGATTCCAGAAGCTCGTAACATCGGTCCTGATAAACCCCAATTTACAGCTTCTTCTCCACCAATAATGCCCACTCCTTCAACTCGTTCCAAAAAAATGGGATTCCACGTAATAAGTTTTTGATATTCAACAACTCCTGTTAAAGAATAATCGCAGAAATCCAAACATTTATCTATCCATCCATAAGGTAGATCAGCAGCTACTCCTCCAATACGGAAATAATTATGCATCATTCGCATACCTGTGGCGGCTTCGAATAGATCATATATCAATTCCCTTTCTCTGAAAATATAGAAAAAGGGAGTCTGTGCACCGATATCCGCCATAAAAGGTCCAAGCCATAACAAATGAGAAGCTATACGGCTCAATTCCAGCATAATTACTCTGATATAGCTAGCTCTTTGAGGTACTTGAACATTTTCCAATTGTTCTGGCGCATTTACGGTTATTGCCTCTGTGAACATAGTAGCTAAATAATCCCATCGTGTTACATAAGGTAGATATTGTATAATTGTTCGATTTTCCGCTATCTTTTCCATTCCTCTGTGTAAATAGCCCAATATGGGCTCACAGTCAATAACATCTTCACCATCGAGAGTAACGATTAGTCGGAGAACACCATGCATTGATGGGTGGTGAGGCCCCATATTGACTATCATGAGATCTTTTCTTGTAACCGGTACTGTCATATCTTTTCTTCCTTAATTCATTATTCCATGAATTCCTCAAAACGAGACTCATCAAAACGAAAAATTGAATACTACTAAAAAAAATTCAAACGATTAAATTAACGAGTTTTTGGCTCTCGAATATCCAACTGACCAATTAATTTCTTATAACGTACTCTATTTTTCTTTGACAAATAAGCCAGCAACCGTTGACGTTTTCCTAGAATTTTTCGTAGACCTCTTTGTGATAAAAAATCTTTTTTGTGCAATTCCAAATGTGAAGTAAGTCTCCGTATCTTATTGGTGAAACTGAATACTTGAAATTCAACAGAACCCTTGTTTTCTTCTTTTTCTTCTTGTGGAATAATGGAAATGAATGAATTTTTGACCATAAAAAATTTTTCTATCCTTTTTCTTTCTTTTTCATGGATTTTTCCGATCAGGAAAAATAATAAAAAAAAAAAAAAGAATTATGCCGGTTATTTTAATCTAGTACACACATCTAGTACACACAAAAATTTGGATTTATTCATATACTACTTCTTTATTTTATCCAAATCAAATTGAAAATTTGATTTGGATAGAAAGGGATAATATGTTTCCACATTAACGAAAGAAAAGAATTTATTTCTATCTAAAAGGATTCCCCTAATTTATTTATTCCTATATCCAATTGAATGGATACACCATTCAATCTGTATCATTTACCAAAATATAACATAGCATATGCATACATCTTTCGGCTTTCATATACCGAAAATGTCGCGGAATATAGATATATATATGATATAGGAAATATACTATTAAATTAAATAATTCTAAATCGTGGATACATATGTATCCTTGACATACTGAAACGACTGCCATTATTGGTATCAAACCAATAGCGATTCATACAAGCTAAATCTTCTAATCGGTAATTGGGCCAAAGAACAAATTTGCATTTAATGAATTTATTTGTATCCGTATTAAGATGCTTGTCCTCATCCAAAAATTTTCCAGAGTTTCTTATGTTATTTTCATTGCAAAATAATGGATTTCTATTTCTATCCGTAACATTCCAATTATGGGAATTGAAACAAATTAACATTCTCAATTCTCTGCGACGTCTAGGAGATAGAATATTTTCGGGAACAAGGAAATCATAATAATTTGTGTCCCCATTCACAAGCATATTCCCATATCGTACAATGGGTTTATCCAAATTCCTCTTATCAATATATCTTTTTTTTATGCATTTTCTATTAGTTTGGTGTTTATTGTTCTCGACCAATGAAATACTTATAGTTTGATATATAATCAATTTTCCATCCCTTTTTATAGATAGACGAATTGGTTCGATAATTAATATTCCCTTTTTTATCAATTCTGTAAGAGCTAGATCTTTCTGAATTAGCATTACATCCAGATGCATCTCTCCTCTTTGAATCGAGGATATAGCAATTTCTTTTGGATTTATCAGTCTAAGTAAGAGACAATATACCTTGATATTATTGATCATTCTTTGGTTCAAGGAGTCATCCCATCTTAATTGAAAAAGGAAATATTTTTTCAGGAAGAAATCTAGTTCTGCTTCCTTGTTTTTCTTGGATTGTTTTTTCTTCTTACCTTTTTTAATGGTAATGTCTGATCTCGCATAATTCTCTTCAATATCTTTTTTTTTGTTTTCTTTTCGTAGATCTGATACAAGATTTACTTGGTCCTGTTGCTCATTTTTTTGTTGGTTGGAATTTTCTAATTTAAGATATTTTTTTTGATGAGATATCATCTGAGGATTATTTTTTCCATTTATATTGATGTTTTTATTTTGACTTTTATTTTTATAAAAATAAAAGTCAAAAAGAAGTAATTTGATTGGTATAATCCATGGTTTAATCTTATATGCATCAAAAAGTAAGACAAATTCTGGGAAGAACCAAGATTCTAGATTTGATATGGTATGATAAACTCTTTCTTGATTCATTCCCATCCAATTAAAAAAAATACTTTTTTGATTGGATGGGTTGATTTCTTGATGAATCATAAGAGAAAAAATATCTTTTTTTTTCAATTTGTTGTTGATTTTTTTTTCAGTCTTAGTATTTTTATCAATTTTGGTACCGATATGTGTATTGGTCCAGGTCTCAATATCGATATTTTTTCTAAGACAAAAGTGGAGAATTTGACAATCAAAATATTTTCTATCTAGATTTTTATGCGTATCAATAATATATCCTTCTTCTAGATAATCACTAATAGCTGTACTTACCAATACATAAAATGATTCGGATTTTGGTTTATTGAAATTATATGGAATTTTGTGAACCCCATTTACTTGTAATCTTGACCCATAAATATAAGAATCCTCCTTATCCCCATAGTTCATATATTTATGTGATAAAAGATCATATCTGTAGTGTTTTTTCCATTTTTCTTTTTGATTTGTCAATGAATCCGCTGCATAGTAATTTTGTTTCACGTAATGAATTAATTGGCTTTTTTCTTTTTTATATGAATCCGCTTTAATTGAGTCCTTATTTTGAATCCTATAACGTTGATTGATTCTATTTCGCCATTTTTGTGGTACTAACCGCGACCATTTGGTTTGAGATAAATTGTATTGATAATGCCCCTTTAACCAGTTTTTCCATTCAATCATTCCAGACTTATGAATTTTCTTATGTCTTGAATTGTAATCAAATATTCCTCGTGTCATACAATAATTCTTGATTTTATCCTTAATAAAAGGGTAAGTCCCCTGATATTGAAGTAGAGATTTCAATTGATACTTGTTAAGTAATTGGGTTTGTGATAATTTGTAAAATACATATGCTTGGGACAAGGAGGATAAGTCATAATACATTTTTGTACTATTACTAATATTAGTATTCGAAAAGGACTTTTTTATAGTGGAAAAAAAGTTCATTGTATTTTTATCTCTTTCATCAATTCCTTCCTGATTTGTTTGATCGTTGTAAACGGATTTATTGATTATTTTTTTTGTTGATTCAAAGAAAAGTTGGAAATAGATCCTGTGAATGGTAATCATACATAGCAAGATATCTATATATATATTTTCAATCAGAGATTTCATAAAATAATGTGATTTACGTATTAATCGTATATTTATTCTTTGGAATATCTGCCAAATATGTTTCTGTGATTTCGATCTTTTATCATCACAAGTTAGAATTATTTTTTTCTTGTCTTTTGTGATTCGTTCTATTTGATTCCTGATTGTGATTGTTCTATCAGAAAGATCTTTCATCTTTTTTTCTATGAGTGAATAATTTGTCCAATTCATGGATTGGATTTGAATGGTTGATTTGTGAATAATCTTATTATTTATTTCGGAATCTTTTCCATTTTCAGCCGTTTCATATACTTTCACCCTGCTCAATTCAAATAAGAATATTGGGTTTACTTTTTTAATTTCCTTCATTATTCGTTTTAGAACTAGAAGTATTTTAATGATCCATCTTGTTTTTTCTTTTGAAACTTTTAGAAGTAGAAATAAATCCTTTTTAACTTTTCTAACTTTTTTTTGGAGTTCTTTATAAATGGGTTCAAAAAAGGAAGGTCGTTTTCGGGGATTCCCAAAAGGGAATTCCGCTTCCATTCCCCAAACTGTTAAAAAACAAAAATTGTCTTTTTTTCCTTTTTTTTTTATTTGATCCCTAGGATGAGATCGTATTTTAGATCTTCGCCAAGGTTTCAAACAGAAAGGAAATAGAATCTTTATCTGAATACCGTCTGTTAACCAATCTTTGGGAAATTCTGTTTCTGATAATTGAACACCATTATAAGTGCATTTAACATGCATTTCTCTATTCCACTCCTTCAAATCCTCATACCATTCGGGGAATTGGAATAATAACATACGGCCAATATTTTTAGCAATTATCAATGAAGGCAATACAATGTATTTTCTAAGAAAAGATTGGGTTACTAACATCAAACCTCTTATTGCTTGAGCAAATATAATGCTATCCCAAGTTTCTGATATTACTATACGTTCATTTTCCTCTTTTTTTTCTTCGTTTTTTTTCTCTTTTTCCCTTGTCTCTTCCTCCTCAAAATCAAAATGTGAAATTTTCAATTCTGGTTCTCTCCCCAACGAATTCCTAAAAATGAGATTCATCATTTCAGAGATATAAAAAGAAGAAAAAAAAAATGTTTTGTCTATTCGATCCAAAAAAAGCGGAGAATGCACATTTGCTTGAAACATTTCCCAAATAACCGTTTTACGTCTTTGAGCACGCATGGATCCTTTGATTATATCCCGACGAAAATCCGATTGTTGCGAGTAACGTATCAAAGCCACCTCTTCTGCTTGATCACTATTATTAGTATTATTTGTAGTTGTAATAGGGTTGGTATTCTGATTGTTATCAGTATAAATTACTACGCGTTTGGCTTTTCTTGAACGAATTTCATGATCTTCCTTAGATTCTTCCTCCTTTTCTTCCTCCTGTTCTTCCAAATCATCAGTTAATTTGTATGACCACCGGGGAACCCTTTTACGGATTTCTTCTATTCCAATAGATTTATTTCTAATTATTGTTTGATCGTTTGGATCAGTTGTAATTACATCGAATACCCATTTTAAAGCTTTTGTTTGATTTTCTAAATCAATTCTTGTTTGCTCTCTCAATAAAGAATATTTTTTAAAATGCAAAATGGGTGCAGGCTCAAAAGGAAATTCTTTGATTGAGGTTAAGGAATTACCAATATAATTCAGTAATGATTCCCTATCAGGCGGATTCTTTTGATGTTCAAATTTTCTGGAATAATTATAATTATTAGGAAGTAGCCCATAAATCTTATTTATCCAATTGATTTCTATGGAATCCTCCGTATCTGTAGAAGTGATTAAATCATTCATGATCATATATGAATAGAATTTTTTTATTGTTCCACGATATGGTCCCCTCAAAAAGGGGTCATACGTTTTGGGCAAGTATTTTTGTTCGTTTTCATCATTGCATAATCTGGTCCTTTTTTCGAGCATATCTAGAGCAAGAAATCCCTTTTCTTTTTCTAGAGCTTTTGTTCGACTTATTAATTCATTGTTCAAGTTGT